ATATGAGTCGAAGCAATAACAAGAATATTTCTAGTGGAACATCTTTCACTATCTCTGGAGAGATAGTTCACTAATAGACCGAGGGATAAGTAATTCGACTCATTCACATACAGATCATGAATGTTTGGAATCCATACTATGCAAGGGGACATTGCTTTTGCTAATTCTAATTGAGGGGTGATATCAAATCGGTCTATTTTCGGCGTCATATACATAGTTAGCACATTCGTCATAGTTAGCAGCTCCGTATCAAGGTCATCATGAATATCGTCACTCTCATCAATATCGATATCGTCACTCTCATCAATATCGATATCATCAATAAGATAATCTTTAGGCTTGTCATCCAGGAACTTGTTCGGAAATACCGTAATGAAAGGAACATAGGAGTTTGTCGCTAGGTATTTGACCAAATAGGATCGTCCAGTTCCTATAGAACCTATCACTAAAATACCCCTAGGAGGGGATAGGGCTAAGCGGAGCGAGAGGGGTTTTCCATGAGATGGGAAATGATAACTATTAGCCCCACACGAGGTTTGTGAATAAGTGATTGTCTGATAATGAGCAAGGAATATCCGTCTTTCTGCTAAACAGGATCTATTGAACTCATAATTCATTAGATACTTTTTATGAATGTCAACTAAGTATCGTAAGTAAATTGATCCCGGTTGTTCAATCATTTGATAACCAGAGTCATTCTTTGATAAACGATCACTATGAGTCAGACTCAATAGAATTTGATCAATCCTTTTTTCCGTGGAACCAAGAATTCTCTTTCTTCATCAGCAATCGAATCACTGTTCGCGACCCAGGATTCTATCTTATCATCAATCCAATCACCGTTCGCGTTTTTTCTTTTTCTTATCAATGAATAGATCTTTTTACTTGTACGACTTAGATGTCTCGTATTTCTCGAAAAGGCGATTCGATTGATGGGATTTGGTATGATACTGATGAGATCGATGAGATTGATATTCAAATATTTCTTCTTAGAACGTGCAGAACCCCGTATTTCTTCCAGAGAATCTCCTAATTGTTCCAGAGCAACTAAAAAGAGATTCTTTAACCAGAAAGAATTCAGTTCAGCTGTAGGATACCTATCCAGAAGTTTTCGCAACTCAATCATGTATGATGGAATCATCAAAGATTTGATCTTTTCTAACTCTGTCTGTAACTCACTGGAGGCTCGGGAAACAAAGAAAAGATGTGTACGAACAAGATATCCAGCAACAAGAAGAAGGAAAAGGATTGAATAGAGGAACTCCCAAGCATTTGGTGATCTCAGATGTGTCCATCTCAATGGAACGGCTGACTCATTATTTCGATGAATCATTTCTTCGGACAGAAGAAGATTCTGTAAACACTTACTCGAACTCTCGCTTATCAGATTCCATTGTGGAAGAATCGCCCGCCCTTTTTTCTGAGGAATTGGCCATGATATATCTGGTCCATGCATAATATCATGAAAAATGGATACGGACAAATAAATATTCTTTTTGAAAAGTGTGAAAAGATAGGAGCACCCTGTCGAAGTAAAGAACCATGGCATATATGTTTGGAACAGATTCCATTTTGAGAGATTTGAAAAAGCACTATCTCGTTGAAAGGTTCTACCTACCCGCCCTTTCTCAACACATTTCTTTAGACAAAGACTCCCTTTTTTCCTCTTTCCTGATGGTAAATTTTTCTCAGTGTGAATCAAACCCATGTTTGAATTGAAACTGAGATAGTGATGCAAGTTTTTCCCTTCTGAATCAGATAGATTCATATTTGAAAGAGGCTGACAATAAGTTCTTTCAAAATTGACTCTTTGTTCTTCTGTTAGATGTGTTCCAGAAATGTCTCCAATCGAGTAAACAGGAACGAATGGATCGGATCGAATTAGAAAATGGAAAGATTTGTACAAGTTATACGTTTCGTCACCACTTTGTGGAAAATCGTTAGGTATGAATATGTCAGATACCTGTGACTTGATTGGTGAAATAGTATCTCTCTCCCCAAAAACATGTTTTTTTTTACCGACGCACAAAGAAACTATTTTGTTACGAATGAACAAGATATTGAGGAATTGCCCATAGGTAAGATCATAATTATTGATACGGGTCTTTTCCACATAAAAAGGGAATCCTTTGTTACAATAGAACCAGAAGCGATGTGGATGATTCAAGAATCGAAGTCTATTTGCTTTATAAAAAGAAGATATCAATGAACTTCTATGAAATGGTTTTACGGGATTCAGCCAATTGTCTCGAATTGCGAAATAGGAATCCGCGTTCTCAAAAGATTTCCTGCGATTATTTCTAGTATGGAATGAGTCAATCACCCACTTTGGTATCTTATTGAACAAAAATGGTAATATTGTTCCTCCATTGCTCAAGAATTTCGATCTTTTGGAAGTATCATGATTATACAATAAGAAGGGTTTCCCTTTATTCAAATAAACGATTTGAACACCTATTGATTCTAACAACTGATTGCAGAGTTGATCATTCGGACTTTTCAATTCATAGACGTGGATCTCGGACCTATGAATGGAGATATTCCCGATACTCACAAAGAAAAAAGGAAGTGATTTAGACAAAAAGAGAAGTGACTTAGAGAAATCTTGTTTGTCGATAACCTTGGACCAATCAATCGAATTAAGACGTAATCGATCGAACACTACTTGAAAACGGTCTTTCTGTTCAGAAACGAAATGTTCCAAATGCTCCTGGAAATTCTTGCTCCCATTGGACCATTTGTATCTATATGCATTAGGATCCCGATTCATGGATCTCTCGATTCGAGAAATAAGAGGCTTCTGACTCTTTTTCAAATTGGATAAATGTTGGTTGATCGTATATTTTATTATAGTTAGATGATTCAGAGTATCATTTCCTATTTGATCCCTTTGAATTCCATATTCGAAGTTGCGATCGGATCTATTCATTAAAAAGAATCGATTCGATACATTTCTTATGTACCCATGGGTGCTATACTGGATTTGAATCAGATTTCGGATCAATCTAGATTGATTGACCGCCTCCATTATGTTGTTGTTAGCAAATACCACTATTTTTGGTTTTGGATCTTCCAAATCATTCCCGCAGGAGATCCGGACCCGTTTTTTTCTGATCCTTCGATAAAAAGATTCATTCTCCTCATAAAAAATAGGAGGTAGAACCAATAAAGAAGTCATTTTTGCCTGGCCTCATTCAAGAATTTTTTTTTATCCAATCCGTAGGAATCGATAGAAAGGGCAAATCCCTTATGATACACCAGACTGGGCTCGGTTATTGATAGAATGAATAGATCTGCCATTTCTTGAAATCTCTCTTCTGATTCAAGATCGTGGTGTAACCTGTATTCCCCTTTGTTCCGGTCATGGAATAGATGAAATAAATCCAAAAATGGATTTTCGTTCAAGAATGAAATCTTATTGGAACTGTCCATATCCGGTTCTTCATCCTTCGGAACCATATCACATCCCGGATCTGATGAAATAGGATGAATTGAGACGGTATTTTGTAAATACGTAATTATCTTGAATATATCAACTATTCCCTTATTTTCCGATCGCCTGGAAGGGACAAAAGAAACATCTTGTTGTTTCTTCAACAATTTCTGATCTCTAGTAGACCTCTTGGTGGGATTCGAACCCAGATGAAGTTCTGACCATCTATCAGAGAAAAAAGAACGAATTGATCTTGTAAGATTTCCAAGAAATTCTTCGATTTCTTCCGGAAGCAGATGAATAATCATCTGCTTCTCACGTTCCGTGAATAGCCGGGACATTGGGGAATATCCAGAAAGGCATTTCGGGAATCGATCTGATTCTATCTCTGTTCGTTCCGTTTGAAAAAAAGAAGGATCCCAAAGAATCGATCTTTCTTTTAGTTGCTGAATCTCTGTTTGATTGATCAATGTGTGATATTCCGAATCCTCATTCCTAATGGAATCAAAAGGATCTCTGGGTTGACCAGAAGATCCTTTCAATTGGCTAGAATCCGTTACTTGAAGGAAAATAGATCTTGTGGAATCATATTGAATATTTGACGATACATTCCGTACCTTGCTAAAAAACCGATCCTTGTTTACCAACCACACATTGTCTAACCAAATCAAATTCTCTCTCGAGACGTTCCTCAAAAAATCCGATTTGTGCTGATTCTTCCCCCAACTAAGGAAGAGATCTTGGCGGAATTGCCACATATGAAATTGAGCACAATTTTGCAAAGAAATACCCCACTTGTTTCTCGAGAAGAAATGGGAAACATGCTCAATATCATTTGATTGAATAGTTGCCTCAGCTCCTTGTTGTTTGAAGAAACCCCTCACTTCCATTGGTCTTTTTTCACGAAAAGCAGACATGAGATAACAAATCAAGTGTTTCACTAAGATTTCGAATAATTGTCTCGAATTCAAGTTGATTATGTTTCGCTTCTTCCTCGGAGAAAGGCGATCAAACAATTTCCATCTTTCATTAATGGAAATTGTTTGATGTAGTGAGTAAGAGGCTCTGGTTGTTCGCCGTTCAAGAATTCTTGTTTAGGCAGTTCATACCATCCATACATAGTGTTTTGATCTAAGATTTCAGGAAGGGGAAAGGAATACCAAGTTTTTCCATCTCCAAACCCTTAACCGCAGAAGCAGGAATCGTTTATCACAATTGAGGCTTGATGATGGCTCAACAGTTTACGGGCAGCAAAACATTCAGAATGAAACAGTTGCAATCTGTACAAGTCGGAGAATCCTAGATTACGGGCCAGGCTGATGGGAGTTATTCCGTCACTGGTCACAGATGAGGAAAATGAGAGATGGATTTCCATGCCAGAAGAAAGCGAAATCAAAAAGGTCATCTTCTCAATGCCCAAAACGGGACCTGATGGATTTTCAGCTTCCTTTTTCAAATCCTTCTGGGCCACTGTTGGAGCTGATGTGGTAGATGTTATACAGGACTTCTTTTCCTCTGGGACCATGCCTAGAGGTCTCAATCATACCTTCATTGCCCTTATCCCCAAAGGTGAAGGTTCCTCTCGCTTATCACAATTTCGTCCCATTAGTTTATGTAATTTTATAAGGCCATTTCCAAGATTATGACTAACCGGCGGAAAAGGTGCTTCCAAAGATTGTTTCCTCTAATCAGGTTTGTTCCGGGACGGAAGCTCCACCATCCTTGCACAAGAGCTGGTTCATGTTTTGCATAAATCAAAGGCCAGGGATGGGTATGTGGCAGTTAAGGTGGATATGCGACAAGCATATGATCGGATAGAATGGGTTTTCATTGAGGAAACCTTAAAGAAGCTGGGGTTTCATTCTACCTTCATTGGCTGGATTATGGAGTGTGTGACAACTCCAACTTTTTCTACTTTGATTAATGGCCTTTCAAGAGCTCGAGGGGACTTCGGCAGGCCACTTTCCCCTTGACTTTATGTTATTGGTATGGATGTACTCTCAAGATATCTGTTGGAATTGGCCTCAAGAAATACAATCAGAGGTATTAAAGTAGACCGAGTGGCAACCCCTGTCACACATCTGCTTTATGCAGATGACTGCATTCTATTTTTGAAAAATGCCACTGGTGTTATTAAACAACTGCGACAGGCCCTCAACCTGTTTTGCAGAGCCTCAGGTCAGTTGGTGAACTTTACTAAAAAGTGTCACATTCCTACTTCAGTCCTCACGCCCCAGCTTGGCTTAAAAGAAGACATGGTAGGATTTTGGGCATGAATGAAGTTTCCCCTGGGTATTCCCTGAAAATCAAAGTAGGCTGCCTTAACAAGGAAGACTGTAGACCCCGGTTCAGTGGGAGACTACAGGGATGGAAATCCCGTTTTTTATCCTCTGCTGGCAAACTGACACTCATTAAGTCAGTTCTAGGAGGTCTTCCTATGCATTAGATGACCTGCCTAAGGATTCCTCTTTCTATTGCTGAAGAGCTTGAAAAATGGGAGAGAGAATGTGGTCTAAAGCTGGAGGATTTACAGGCTTTCACTGGGTTAATTGGGAAAGAGTTCCTAAGCCTTTAGACAAGGGTGGTCTCGGTATAAGGAGAGTTTCCATGGCGAACCAGGCGCTTTTGGGGAACATGAGCTGGGATTTGGCAGTGGATAATGAAGGTCTTTGGAGCAGAATTCTCAAGGGGAAGTATTGTATCAGTATGGAGGGCTTAACTCCCAAACAAAGATCGCAAACTTCTGCTGTGTGGAAGGCGGTTAGTTGGGGATGGAGTTTAGTCTCTAACAATGTTTGCTGGCGAGTAGGGAATGGTGCGTCCATAAACCTTGAGGATCCCAACTGGGGTGTCGCGGGTGGCCTAAACATGCAGGTTGTAGCAGCAAATATCCAGCAGGTTGTTTGAAAAGGTTGCGGATATCATTGTGGGAAACCCTAAAAAATGGGATTTTCCAATGGTGCAGGAGATATGGGGTGCGCAGGCTGCGGAGAGTCTTAAAGCTATTCACTTACCGAAGACAAAGCAGGCGGATAAGCTGGTATGGACGCAAAACTCCTCAGGATGCTATTCAGCTTAAGGGGGTTATCGAGCTTGACCAGCGCTAAACACACACGTAACCCTGGCGGAAGGTTTTTGGAGGGCGAGATGGAGGCTGCCTGGACCGAGGAAAGCGGGGAAGTTCAAAAGGGCAGCTGTCTTGAACAGTATGTAAGTTGCAATGGTCATCTCTAACAGAGGAATACCCTGCTCAAGATTGTGCTGCATGTGTGGGATAAGGGAGGAGACAACTGAACGGTTTAAGGACGGATGGAGGGATCCTTTCGAATCCGCATTAATTATAGGACGCATTTTCCGTTTGTTAAATCGAGATAAGCGAAGATTCTCTCAAATAAGACTTAAATAAGTGTTCAGTAAAGCATTTCCCTCGTAGGAACTCTTTTTCCAACCTATTTGAAATGCCAAACTCAACTTGGTTTTTCGATTTACGTGCAAACTTGGAAAGCGCCTTCCTCGAGAGGAAGTGCCCGATTCATTTAGAAAATAGTTCTCGTTCACTTCGTGAACTCCACTTGACCTTTCCGCGTTTTCTCGTAAAATAAAAGGTCATTTAACGCTAATGCGCAGTGCCTGCGTTTTCGCTGTCAAAAAGTCTACAAAGCACATCGCGGCTGTCATGCTGCGCGAACAGCGGCATTCCAAGTTGGCACACGGTGGGGCTCTGATTGCAACCTGGTCATTTTTTGGTTTTTCGGTTTGACCGCAAATAAAGCGGGCAAGGAAGGGCAGGGATAACCAGACATTCCTCATCTTTCTCCGCTCCCATCACAGAAGCAAGCCGAACCTCTGATCGATTTATTATGACACATAAATCATTCTTGGCGTCGAGAGAGATTTGAGGATTCCGTAAGTCACTCAGTGAGTGCTTTCTAAGAGGGGCTGGGCTTTACAGAAGAAGATGAAATACGAACGGTCGTAATAGATCGACTTTCATGCTAGTTCTTGCTCCAGCATTCAAGTTCATTTCCGGGAAGGACGTACCATGATACTTTCAGTTTCGTCGAGCCCTGCTTTGGTCTCTGGTTTGATGGTTGTACGTGAAAAGTATTTGCGTCGTCCTAACAAATTTCTTTCTTCTCATTTTCTTCTCGGTCAAATCCATTTTTGGATCACTTCTTTCGGGGTTAATCCGACCCTCTTTCCCATGCATTTCTTGGGGCTTTCGGGTATGCCACGTCGCATTCCAGATTATCCAGATGCTTACGCTGGATGGAATGCCCAATTTCGGATTGTCCGCAATTTCTTTCTCTTTTTCTCGTTTTCATTCGATTTCTGCTTTTTTATGTTATGCTTTTTGCACTTTTTGTGGCTGGGGCTATGATTATTTCATTTGGTCAGTTTACAGTGAGTCCTCGTTTGCGCTGCAGGTTCTGCTGGACTCGTTTCGCTACAACGAGGCCGAATTGAATTCGATGGAGGTGTAGCAAGCCCCCCCGGTTCCGGAAGCTTCTGAACCACTTCCCCTTGCTCAGGAGCCTGCTCCTGACCCTTTGCTTAACCCAGACGATATACGTCGGCATTTGAGACCCATTTGCAACAACAAATGGAACTTGCGAAGCAAGAGGGGGAGTACTGGGCTACTCAAATCGATCAACTCGAAGACGCGCTCATAAGCGTCATCAGCAAATTGCGCGATCAGGAAGGGATGAGAAAGCCTTATCCCAAAAAGTGATATAGGATAATGGAAATGTTTACGGAAGAGCATGCCATGGAGAACCCTCCTGGAATCTTGGCGGACATTCGCGCATTTCTAAGGGCTACCAAGAATCTATTTTTTGCTATAACGTTCTTTGTCGGACACACGTGTCCGACAAAGACTTGTTTTGTTGCGGCATTTTGACTATATTGGGATTAATTATGCCATTTTGTGGCCACCAACCTCTCGATATGCCCGAGATAAAAGGAACGTGGGGAAGAGGAATCGACGAGGAATCCAGGAAAGAGCTACGGAAAAGCGTGACGAGAATTCTCGAAAAGAGATGTTAGAAGGTGCAAAATCAATAGGTGCCGGAGCAGCTACAATTGCTTCAGCGGGAGCTGCTGTCGGTATTGGAAACGTCCTTAGTTCCTCGATCCATTCCGTGGCGCGAAATCCATCATTGGCTAAACAATCATTTGGTTATGCCATTTTGGGCTTTGCTCTAACCGAAGCTATTGCATCGTTTGCCCCAATGATGGCGTTTCTGATCTCATCCGTATTCCGATCGAACAAAGAAGGGGTTTCAGTGGTGAATTTTGAGCAATTGCTCATACTTTCTTTATCCAAACAGAGGTACTCTTGCTTTTTTGTGGAAGGGAAGAAATTCCATCGTCTACAGGGGAGGCCTTGGTCAATCAAGTCACAGCCATTGACCAGGGGAGGGGGGAGTGGCAAGTGGGCCCCCTAACATTGGGTCCGAAAAACTCTCGAATGATTTAAGGATAGGGCCTGTACCAGTCTCTACCAATAAAACCTGGTGCACTCGCTAAGAGAAGCATCCTTGGCTATAGTCAGAGTTTCTCTACAGGGAGTAGAGGGAGACAACCCATTTATGATTCCAAGTGAGAAGAACAGGAAGAGGAAGGAGCAAGATGAAACAAGAAATCAAAAAAATCTTTCTTTTTTCGCATTTGATTTTTTTATTGTTTCATCTTGCGGGAGTTGTTTGTCTGATTTCGGGACGGCCTTTTTTTCACGTGTCGTTTTCGCGTTTTTTTTTTCCCCTTCGAGATCAACGTTCTTCTTGAACCAGAACCAGAACCAGAGCCGGCGGCACCTCCGTTATGAAACTTTCAGAACGTCGAAGCGGATCTATTTTCCCGTATACGACGGCTTGAAGCCGACCTGGCTCACAGAATTCCGAACCAGATAAACCCTGGTGAGTATGAACACGAGGTTCGAAGGAATTTGGCGGATGTTGTGAGCGTTGACCACTACGCTCAAGTCCTGCATCGGGAGCTTCTCGAAGTCGAAGTCATGGAGCTCAAAAATGACAGGATCGGCTCTTTCATTTTATGATCCAGGAGCCCGAACCGTTTCCCCTTTTTCAAATATGAGATTTACAGCGTACGACTTCATCGAAGAAAGGGTCGAATCTGTCAATTCGCTGAACCAAAGCGTAGCTTTGCTACATTACCTTCTTATAGATTGTGAAAATCACTTTTCAATGTTATATGCTGAAATATATCGCGAATTCAAAGCTGACTTTGTAGACGAGGGGTTCCGTCGCTTGCGATACCCATAAGAAGATTCGAAAAAACTCTCTCGATTGATAGAAAGCATTCGGGAGCTGGGATGGCCCCCGTGGGAGAACCCTCTTTCACGTTCACGGTAGGTGGGGTGAAAGAGGTTAGGCCATCAGCTATATTCACATTCTTGGTGGCACTCAGAAAACCGGCGCCCTAATGAAACAATGTGAGGGACCGACGCCGGACGGGCAGACCTCTAAGGATCCGGTATACAGGTTAGCCCCAGGTACGCTTGGGACTGGATTGAATCCTTTGTTAGAGAGAGAGGCGAGTACTACACGAGCTCGTTACGGAACGAGCCTTGTCTACGAGGAGCAGAGCGACCTCATCTTGCTTGCTTCTGGCAAAGCTTCTAGCAATAGATAAGAAGCATTCTGGTATGGCAGGAAGACTACTTTTTAGGTCGACCACGTAATAGGAGCGATAGCGAAGCCAAGCCGTCAAAAGGCGAGCAGCCCTTATAGCAATAGCAAACGGCCTACTTATAGCATAGCCTCCCCTTTCTTCGGGGACTTCAACGGGCCTTACAAGCTCATAAAATGCTGAATACAGATCTTTCTTTCTCCCCTACATGGATAGAAGTAGAGAAAGGGGAATTCATTCTAACTCCCGCAGGATGAAAAAAAGTCAAAGATCTTTTTAAGAAAATAATCCTATTTGACCACTATACATTGCTAACATCAGAAAATGTAATAATCGGGAATCCCGAGTAACTGGCCGAGCCGCTAAAGTCGCTAAAGTGGTGATAAATCCTGTCAGTAAAATAGGTCCTAGAGAGAGTCCATCTATTCCCAATTATGAATTTGATTTGCGGGTAAGTTGCCAATGCTTCTCCAGTGAGTGAGAATGGAAAGAACCTAAATTTGAAGTAGTCATTTCAAGCCAGAGAATGAATGACTTTCTCGGAAAAGCTTTCCCACACTCAGTTTCTCCACCTAATAACTAACCACATGAAAACCATGCAATGCAGGGAGAATCTTTCTTATATAAGAGAAGACCAAACCACCTTGTATCTGAAAAGGTGGAATTTAAACATGTCTTGTGCGCGCATGGAAGAATGGATTGGCTTCAAGATAGGTAGCCCCAAGGTTCTAACACCATCAGATTGGAGCATGAGCAAGAGAAAGATTGAGCTAAAATAGTCATCTTGCCATTTTCTTTAGGGCTAGGGAAGATTCTTTGAGGTGGAGGAAAAACTTGAAGTTCGATTATTTCGACTGTGATTCTTGTTTCAGTCGTAGAGCTCTTTCCTTTTTCTCTTTGTTAGAGAATGGTATGACTAGCCCTTGCCTCTTTGTCAGCTGGCTTTCGTGATTGAATACGGGATAGGAGGAATGGTAAAAAGAGCATTCAAATCTTAGCTCCGGCTAGCGGGAAAGAGACTCATTCATAAAAGAATAACCCAAGATAGCTTACTTCCCGAAAACAGAGTTAGATATAAAAGAAAAGGGTTACTACAAGCTAGTGGTCCTAGCTATGGCATCTTTCTCGGCGGTGTAATTCATTTGATTTTTCCTAGGTTTCACTCGGGGAGACCACTCAAGTAAAACTATCGATCCTTTCGCTCGGGACGGCGGACTTCATCCACATTCTTCGGCGCCTTTGGTATCAGGCAGCAGAAGGGGTTTGATCCGATCCATCGATAGGGGTCTCATGTCTGTCAATCACAGTAGCGCTGTGGTTCAAGGTGAAGGGAGAGTGCTGAACCGCGTAATGCAAAAAAACAAATCTGAGATTGACACTTACCCCCTACCCACGCCTACTTCTTGACTAAACCAGCTTCCCCTTTCCTTAGCCAGAGTCAACTACTACGGTCGGTCTCTCTCTGTAAGCGCTTCGCTTTTTCCTGATTTATTGAACAGGTGCCCTGTGGAACATGTTTTATGGAATGAAACTCTTTATGTAATATTTCTTTTCTTACTGATTGAATTCAGGTAGAGAGAGGAATATTCGATCAAAACCCTTAATAATGTCCGATAGGGAGATAGTATACATTCCATCCGGATAAGACACAGAGATGAAAGACGAATCAAGCAAGAAAGACAGAAAAAGGGGCCGGTTTCTCGAGTGATAGTTCTTTCTTTTTTTCCTATTTGCTATCGCGTGTTTTCAATTCGCCTTCGCAGTAACTCAAATCAGCCTTTTTGCGCTGGACTCGTGCTTTCTTTCAACCATGAAGATGACAGCGTCCGGGGTGGATGGTCAACCGCTTCCCGCCATCGGAGATCATGGGCGACCGCCTATCGATCTCAACGAATCGCCTATCGATCTCAACGAATCGCCAGTCGATCATGGGCGACCGCCTATCGATCATGGGCGACCGCCTATCGATCTCAACGAATCGCCAGTCGATCTCAACGAATCGCCAGTCGATCTCAACAGGGAAGGGGCAAATGAACGACCCCTTTTAGATCTATCCATCCCTCCGGATTCTTCTTCTTCTTCTTCTTCTCCCTATGCCCATTTATCAAAACGTCAGTTGCAACAGGAGCTGAAGAAAACGGCGTTTGCGGGTCCAGCAAGGCCTACTGAAGTACTGGGAACGGAAACTGGAAAGCTGGTATATCGAGGAAGCGCTCATTAGGGAGGGCTGCTCTCGCTGGCTTTCCCGGGCACGGGAAATCATGTCAAGAAGATGGAAAGAACGAAGAAGGTCTTCGCGTCGGTAGCGGGGGCGTGGAGGCTAGGGAGCAATAGGACTTTTTCTATTCGGAAGAAGATGCCTCTGGAACTTGTTTTTCTCGGCTCGGTCAATCGGGGCGAGGTATTCATGGAAAAGTCTCCTTGCTATAGTACTGGTAAGTTAGTTAGTAGTTTAAAGCAAGGGCTTTATCGGGCAAAGCAAATAGGGCTGGACCTCTTTGACTTTTTTTTTTCTTCTCGGCAAAAAAAATGGACTGTTCAAACCTTGACTAATAAGTGTCCTTATACCTAAATTTCCTTACCTTAACCTAAAAGGTTCCACTCATAAGTGCAGTAGTCCTCTTTCTACTTAGTGAGGCGTGTGTCTCTTTCTCTTTCTTTAAGTTAGACATCAAAATCAAAACTGACTAACCGACGGAAGGATTCCTGGACTTACGTTCCCTATCCTTTAAAGCCGAAGGGGAGGATCTTCTTCATTCAATCTTACCCTTGCCATGCTTTCTTCTGAATCTCATCTTGTCTTCTTCTTTTCATCTTCTTTCTTACCCGAGAAGGAATCGCATCTCTCTCTTTTGAGGCCTGTCCCTCTCCTCTCCATAAAGAAATAGCTAAAATTCTTCTTGACCTATAAAGGCATTTCTCTTAGCTGTAAGGCTAGGTAACCTTTTGAGGTACGGATAGCTTTCCTCTTCGTCTTCATCTTCTTGCCTTGCCATTTCTTCCCCTAACAAGATCGGTCGCTCTCGCTCCTTTGCTAAAAGAGCCGGGAGGGAAGGCACTTACCGAACCTTTCCTTACTCTTTTTCTAACTAAAAAGCCGATGATAAGACAAGCGAGTGATTAAGAGCCTTATTACCTTACCTCTACGCCGATAAGTCCTCACCGATTCTCCCTACCTAAACCCTAAACCTCTTCCACTAATCTAGTTCCGACACGAACCAGTACTGACTCGGCTTGGGAGCTCTTCCTTCTTGTTCCGAACCATTAATCACGCTATCCCTTCCGCTCCCCTCTTTCTCTTTTAAGCACCTGACACTTGCCCTTCGAACCCATTACTGGACCTCCTTTCCAACAGAGGAAGAGGCCTCCGCCTATTACTACAGGGGCCGGGTGGGGCGGATCATGACACATGAGCGGTTTACAATGGAATTCCTTCATCCTTCTCGGTATCGGCTTTGCTACCATACTTGCCGGGGGACTTCACAACTCGAGTCACTCGACTACGTTTCTGAGCAATCATAGAATTTGACCTAGCCCTAGATATACAGGGCATCGAATAACCGTAGATGCAAGATATTTGATGTTGGATTCTGTTAGGGAGAAGGAAGAGAGAAGAGCCCACCGGGAACGCATCCATTTTTTGACCTCTTTTTCATGTTTTTTTTTTCGGTATAACAAGAACAGAATCACGCTCTGTAGGATTTGAACCTACGACATCGGGTTTTGGAGACCCACGTTCTACCGAACTGAACTAAGAGCGCTTTCTTACGACAGGAGATACAGCTGTAAAGAAAAGGAAGGATGATTTTTGTACCCAATCGTCAGCATGCATATAGTCTCATTCAACGTAAGATTATGTCCAATTTTCATCGATCTCAATTGATCCCTCCTTACTGCCCATAGGAGAAGTAATAGGTAGGGATGACAGGATTTGAACCCGTGACATTTTGTACCCAATACAAACGCGCTACCAAGCAGCGCTACATCCCTTTTTTTATTGTTGTACAGTGTCATTGTAGAGATTCCCTGTCTTGTTTTCCACATCGTTATTTCCTCCATCTATATACATTTCTCTTGTGACTTTTTGGTCTTATAAATATATTGATTGTTATAAAATAAGAAAAGATTATTTATATAAATAAATATACTCAAAATATACTCATCATCATCCCGCCGCTCCTACCAACGATAATAGAAGTTTCGAGGGTTTCCCGATAGAAATATTTGCATGCGAGAGAGATCCCAATTCCGTGTATCCGGTTAAGCAAGCCCTGCCGCCAGCTCCATTCAAGAAGGTCCTGATCCTTTTGTTTCATAATTACTGCATGCGTTATATATACAGGGAGAGAGAGGAGTAATCCGACCCAGCTACGTTTGCTCCCATTCCAAGGCTCCGATGATTGGGCTAATCGTCTCCTATGCCTGCCTGAGGTATCGATGGGATACGAAGCAGAACTTCCCGGAGGGGATGGAACTGCCGATCCTGGAAATGACAAGGGCTTGGGGAAAGATGCTATGCTTGAGTAACCGGAAATTGTTGGTGACGAAGAAAATCATAGCTAGCTTGCGAATTGATAACCGAATTCTTTCATTCCCCCCAGCCGATGTGCTAGATCAGACTCCTGCGGATGCCCCAACCAACTCCATTTCCTTTGCTTCCGAGGCTTTCAAGCCGTAGATATGCAATTAAGCCGCGGTGGTGCGCTAGAGCGCACTTCTCTTTTCGGAGATGACTTGAAATCCTTTTGCTCCTGCATCTGGAAAGGTCTTATTTGGTACAGAGAGACTTTCAGGCAGAACTTGGGCTAGACTTTGGTTGGGCAATGGTAAGCTGATTCGCTTCTGGGATGATGTTTGGCCGTGCCACTCTCCTCAGAGATGCATGCCATAATTTATATCAATTCACTTTGTTCTCA